CAGTTGATTCGTTCTAATTCATTGATTTAATCGATTCGAAATAGTAGAAATAGAAGGGAGTCATTTTTGCAAACATGAATCCCCCTTTTTAATAAAATTCAAAAAAAAATTTCCTAAGAAAAGAATTTTCTCGTTATCTTGGAGCCTCGAAAGAATTCTTTACTTTGATGAAAAATTTTCTATTTTGATTTGTAATATATAGTTAAAATAGTTAAAATGGATTGGTCGTACCTATCCAATAATCTAGAATCGAATATGAAGAACTCGCTATTCACTCGGTTTTTGGTTCATAATCATTATGTAGGAGAGATGGCCGAGTGGTTCAAGGCGTAGCATTGGAACTGCTATGTAGGCTTTTGTTTACCGAGGGTTCGAATCCCTCTCTTTCCGTACCTTCACTTAATAGACCCATTTTATTAACAACACCGGATCAAATAGCAATGGAGACCTTTATTCCACCAGTTAGACCTTTCATTGATATAGATTCTCTATTCCGAATTGCCGTGACCCATAAACTAGGAAGAATACTGGAAAGAATATGAAAATAGCCCCTCGGTCTATGATACATAAATGGGATAAAATCAGAATTAAACCCGTATTTTTCTTACTTAACCTTAGGTTAATTTAATTTGATGAAAGGGAAGAAAATTGCCCGAACCCTTGCTATTTTATTTGAGTTTAGGGTTTAGTCTGACGAGAATAATATTCTATGACTATGGTTTCATCTATTTCCAAACCGACCCATTTTCTATCTATTATTTGATTGACTAATCCTTTATATTGGAATGGTTGAAGGGTCAAATGCTTTGGCACTTCCTCATGAGGGGAAGAGTTGAGAGAATTTTGAATCAGAGTTCTGGATTTTTGTTCATCCTTCGGCGTAATAATATCTCGGGGTTTGCAGCGATAACTTGGTATATCTACTATACGCCCATTCACTAAAATATGTCTATGGTTAACTAATTGGCGGGCTGCGGGAATAGTCGAAGCCATACCCAATCGAAAAAGGATGTTATCCAAACGCATTTCAAGTAATTGGAGTAAAACTGGACCTGTTGGCCCCTTGACTTTTCTGGCGATACGAACGTATTTAAGTAATTGTCGTTCTGTAAGACCATAATGAAACCGCAATTTTTGTTTTTCTTCTAGGCGAATACTATATCCAGATTTTTTCCCGGAGCGCGGTTGGTTTCTAAGATCACTTCCGGCTTTAGGACTTTTATTAGTGAGTCCTGGTAAAGCCCCCAGGCGGCGTATTTTTTTGAAACGAGGTCCTCGGTAACGCGACATAAAGACTCCTTATTCTTATTTAGAATTCATTTCATTCTTTTTTTTTTGAAAATTGGATTTTACAGAATAAACCTAAACTAAAACTGAACTAAATGAAGCGAAGTTTGCTGAAGTAGTGTACTTGTACTATTACTATAAAGAAGAATAAAGAAGAATGAGATAAATATTCAAACTTTCTATTTCTATTATTAGAATAATATATATAAAAGGTCCTCTTCCTGACATAGTTGGGAGTTCCTATTAAGAAATTCATGGATTTTGAAAAAGGGGTAAAACACTTTTTGACTATTCTTGGATTTCAAAGGGAGATTATCCATTTTTCAAAAATGGAATAAAAAAATGAAAAATAGGAAAAGGCCGGCTATCGGAATCGAACCGATGACCATCGCATTACAAATGCGATGCTCTAACCTCTGAGCTAAGCGGGCCCACATAATAATAATAGAAATTTTCTATGCATAGGAATTCAATACACTATAGTATAGTGTCTCTAGAAATATAGAAAAGAATAGAATCTATAATTTCTCTATAATTTCCAATAAATATTGAATATTATAGAACAGAACGATTTATGTAGCGATATAGAATTTCGATTTCTTTATCACACTTCTAAATTCGAATATTATTCTATTCGATAGTCAATCTTAAATATTTTTCGATAGTCAAATTTTCTTTTTGATTTTGGATTTTGAATTCACACGACATTTGAAATTCTTTTTGTTACACTTCTATATTTTATATCCTATATATTTCGAATTCTATATTTCTTTCGAATTCGAATTAGTTAATTAGTTATAACTAATCAGACATTCCTCGGCTTTCATTCGTAAAAGGGGAAGTTAAGAAAAAAAAAAAAGAAGAATCGTCCGTTGAAGTATCCCAAATTGCATGGGAGAAATGGCAGGAAGAGGAAGATATATGGGGTATATATCAATCTATATTGAATTGCCGATACAGAAATGATAAAATCCAATTTGATTGGATCAAAGAAGGGTTTCCTATAGGTAACAAAGAAAATACTTTTTTCGAGATAGTAATCGCTATCTAATAAATTCAAGGATTCCAGTATAAATGAAAGAAAAAAGGAATGATATCATAATAAGATCCTAATCTCAAAACAAAAGGAAGGGGGGATATGGCGAAATCGGTAGACGCTACGGACTTAATTGGATTGAGCCTTGGTATGGAAACCTACTAAGTGATAACTTTC